CTTAATTTATTCAGAAGTAATTCATGGGATCGTGCACCTTTCTTTCCTAGTTATATAATTATAACTAAAAAAGTGCATCTGGTTGGATCCAGCCTATTCTTGAAATAAACAACTCGCACACACTCCCTTTCCAAAAAAGATCAATACACCGAGGACTACACTTAGATTTATTAGATTTGTTGCTAAAATATCGGTATTAAACCCGAAACTCCCGGCGGATGACCAGTGACCCAAGGAAACGAAAGAATCGGTTACATTTTGCATAGGATCTCCCTTATATAGATAGACTAAAAAAATAGAACAAAGCTAAGTTATTTTTGTATCACTTTGTCCCTATTTTTTTGTTTCAATTAAAATTCCCAATAAGAATAATAATTATTAGAATTAAGTACCAGGCCCCATCTCAATTTTGAAATACCTCGTTTCAACATTTCCTAAAATGGAAAAGGGTTCCGTTGGACTAAGAAGGGGAAGGAAGAAAGCGAGTCGGTATGCTAATTCCTCATCCTCAAATCAGTCCTTCCCAGAGTTATTGTCTCAACGAATAAATAATTGTAGGAGCGAAATCTTGATATAATTCGAAAAAGCAAGTGGCAAGTCTAAGGCCATAAAATAAGAAAAATTATGCGTATTTAAAAGATTTCTAGCATTAAATTAAACAAAAGGATTCGCAAATAAAAGCGCTAATGCTACAACCAGCCCATAAATTGTTAAAGCTTCCATAAAAGCTAGACTAAGTAATAAAGTACCTCGTATTTTTCCTTCCGCTTCAGGCTGTCTCGCAATACCTTCGACAGCTTGTCCCGCAGCAGTACCTTGACCAACTCCAGGTCCAATAGAAGCAAGCCCTACAGCCAATCCAGCAGCAATAACGGAAGCGGCAGAAATCAATGGATCCATGATAAGTTCCTCGCACAAAAAAAAATGGTTAATGATACAATACAATCAAACAATGAATTATAACTTAATAATTATTATTCCATCGCTAATATTCATCCAATACAAACTAAGAACTTCGAATTCAATTAATAAAATTATTGAATCATCCTAACTACTTCAATATCTCTTTTTTAGTTCCTATTCTCTACTAATTCCTTGTCTTTGTGAATTCATATGACTTTAGTTGTTCCATTTTTTGTTCGGAACCTTTCTTTGAATTCTTTTTCTTTATTTCATTCAATTCAAAGTCACAGAACAGACGAAATGGAAGGGATTCTATTAGAATCCCGATCTAAATTCACAATAATCGGGCACATTTTATATATCTTTAGTTCATATATAACTAGTCAATTATCACATATACATATCTTTCTTACATAATGTAAACCAATTATTCGTATCTTAGATTCAATAGGATTCTAGAATCATTTTTTGAAACATCCACAAAAGTTGGCTTATAGCCATTAGATTAAATATACCTAGTTTGACTCCCTCTCGTAACTAAACTATTTTAGTTATCATTATCGCACATAGATACAGTATCTAAATAGACAGATTCATTATGTGGAATGTCAAATTAATAGAATGTATAGAAATATCAATATCAGTATTTGATTAATCTAAGTCCATACAATTCTAATTTTATTGTTTAATATAATTTTCCTTTGGTCAATCGTTGTTGAGTTGAATGAAATCCACTTAAATGGTAATCTAGCATATTTTATGTGACTTAAATAGATTATCTTGAGCCAGGCATACATTACGTTTGGCTACGCTAAGAAAAAAACGACTAGTCAATGATGACCCTCCATGGATTCTCCTATATAAGCCGCAGCTAAAGTTGCAAAAATAAGAGCTTGAATACCACTTGTAAATAATCCAAGAAACATAACTGGTATAGGAACCACTAAAGGTACTAAAGAAACAAGAACAACAACTACCAATTCATCAGCTAATATATTCCCGAAAAGCCGAAAGCTAAGTGATAAAGGTTTTGTGAAATCTTCTAAAATGTTAATGGGTAAAAGAATTGGAGTTGGTTGAATGTATTTACCGAAATAACCTAATCCTTTTTTAGTAAGACCCGCATAAAAATATGCCACTGACGTGAGTAAAGCTAAAGCAACGGTAGTATTTATATCATTCGTGGGTGCGGCTAATTCCCCATGGGGTAACTGTATTATTTTCCAAGGTAAAAGAGCCCCTGACCAATTAGAAACAAAGATAAATAGAAACATCGTTCCAATAAAGGGAACCCAAGTACCATATTCTTCTCCAATCTGGGTTTTGCTCACGTCACGAATGAATTCAAGAACATATTCGAAGAAATTCTGACTGTTACTCGGAATGGTTTGTGGATTCCGAACAGCTAGAGTGGCAGAACCTAATAAGATAGCAATTACAACCCAAGAAGTAATAAGTACTTGGGCATGGACTTGTAAACCTCCGATTTGCCAATAGAAATGTTGGCCTACTTCCACACCGGATATATCGTATAACCCTTTTAGTGTGGTGATGGAACATGATAGAACATTCATATTGCCCTCTGACAGAAATAGAA